TACCCAAAACAAACGCGCTACCAAGCTGCGCTACATCCCTTTCAATTGGGTTACAGTGTCATTGTAGAGAATACCCGTATTGTTTTCCACATCTTTATTTACTCCATTTCTATACAAAAATTATCTTGTCATTTCTTCTTTTTGATCTCATATCATAGAACATATAATTAATTATTAATTAATTATTAATTAATTATAATAAACTACTTATATGCGTTACGTATAATGAAACCCGCTGTAAAAAAAATGAATATTTTTGGGAAATGCTGGTACAGAAAAGGGCACGTTTTTTTTAAGAAAAGAAATATTCTACTGAATCGTTGTACATTTCAATTTGAATTAGGGATTCCGCGGACAAATACAAGCGATCATTAACTCCATATATGTCTGATCATATATGTATTACAAATTCCAATAAAGAAGGAGGATTTCAAATAAAATGCGAGATCTAAAAACATATCTCTCCGTGGCGCCGGTAGTAAGTACTATATGGTTCGGGTTTTTAGCAGGTCTATTGATAGAGATCAATCGTTTATTTCCGGATGCGCTGATATTCCCCTTTTTTTCATTCTAGTTAGTAACATGGGAAGTGGTGAAGAAGATTAGGGATTTAATAAAATCTCTGTGACTAATCCCTCCCCTTCCCATCTTTTCATTTTAGAATTTTTAAAATTCGAATAAGTTCGAAAAGAGAAAGAATAAAAGTGGATTCAAATTCAGTGAAACTCGGAACTCGGGCCTCAGGCCCGAGGCTCGAATTAAAATAAAATTTTTAATTTAAATAATTTAAATTAAAATAATTAAAAAGAGAATGAGAACGGAAATGGAAATTGATGGATAGGTCAACAATATCATACAAAATACTTAAATGAAAGACGAAACGCTATATTGGGATTAGAAATGTAGTTAGAAATCATTGTATTACTTATTATTACTATCTTGATTGCAACGAAATTTTTCATAATTTTATTTCGAGTTAGCAACTTCTATTTTTTTTTTTCGTTCCTTTTTTCTCTTTGGATCGCAAAATAGAATAGTTGAGTGAATCAAAAATACAAAGGGGGTTCATGGCCAAGGGGAAAGATGTTCGAGTAACAGTTATTTTGGAATGTACCAATTGTGCTGTTCGAAATGATGCTAATAAGGAATCAAAGAGGGTTGGTATTTCCAGATATATTACTCAAAAGAATCGACACAATACGCCTAGTCGATTGGAATTGAGAAAATTCTGTCCCTTTTGTTACAAATATACAATTCATGGGGAGATAAAGAAATAGATGGAACCGATTACACGTATGTATTGTATGTCATCCTTCCAAGGAAGATGAAAAATGTCATATACCATATATTATATATAACATATATTTAAAGATAAACAAACCAAAAAGAAATCCCCGACAAAATTAGGATTTTCGGGATAAGGAATAAACAAATCATGGATAAATCCAAGCGACTCTATTTTAAATCCAAGCGATCTTTTCGTAGGCGTTTGCCCCCGATTGGGTCGGGGGATCGAATTGATTATAGAAACATGAGTTTAATTAGTCGATTTATTAGTGAACAAGGAAAGATATTATCTAGACGGGTGAATAGATTAAACTTAAAACAACAACGATTAATTACTATTGCTATCAAGCAAGCTCGTATTTTATCTTTGTTACCCTTTCTTAATAATGAGAAACAATTTGAAAGAGGTGAGTCGGCTGCTAGAACTGCGGGTCTTAGAATCAAAAAGGGGGATAGGCTTACTCTTCACTTGAATCAAAATTCCAATACGAACTCAAAGGCGGATTGATGTTTTGTTCGAAAAATTCGCGAATTAAGATGTGAGTGTCGTGTCATAAGAAAAAAAGGATCGGGGAAAAAGAATAAATCTTTTTTTATTGAACGTCTTGTTTGTTCATTTTGACGACTTTATCATATTATTTGATTATATTTTATCATACTAATTTCTATTCTACCTTCCCGGAGTTAATTTTACAGCGCACTCCATTAAAATTTAAAACATTCCTATGGAGTCCTTCCAATCACTTATTTTATAATCTCAGTGGAAATCATAGAAAGACAATTTATATTTAATATAGCTATTTGCGCAAGTATTTTACGATTAAGAAGCAACTGCTTCTTGTACAGATTGTGTATGAAAATATTATAACTATAGTATACTAAATTACCTCGAATTGCTGCATTTATCCGAGTGATCCACAAACGGCGAAAATATCTCTTTTGCCTACCTCTATCCCGATAAGCCGAAAACAAAGCTCTTATTTTCTGTTGAGTAATAGTTCGAGTAAGTCTTGAATGAGCCCCTCGAAAGCTTGATGCAAATAAACGAATTTTTGTTCTACGTCTCCGAGCTATACATCCTCGTTTAATTCTGGTCATTGAATAAATGAAACTTTGATAAATAACTAATTGATTTCTTTTCTTTCAGTTATTCCCTTCCCCTTTTCTAGTTTGTTAATAACAAAACGGATCCTTCCAATGTATAAAATAAAAACTCCAACGGCTTTTGCTACTATAACCTTCCCGCCCACGATTTTTTATTTTTTTTTATAGGCATTTTACCTCGAAATAAGAAATAATATTGATATTGATACTAGATATTAAAAAAAGCATATTAATATTAAAAACAAAAAGTAGTAAATATAAAATAGAAATGAATAAAAAAAAAATAGTGGGTTCCATCGTTTCTATGGTTACTTCTTAAACGGCGAGATCCCTTCTATACACCGGAGCCCCTTCTTTTCTTTCATTTAATCAATGCTATTGTTAACTTGTACAGTTCACACTTTTTGGCTCTACCCATGAATTATTCAGTAATCCGTCTTTCACAACGAGATCCACTTATACAGTAACGGTATTTAATTATGAAGATTAACTGTGTAGCTGACCCTCTTAGTCCGTTGTTGAAAGAGTAAGGGCGTAATCTTTCTTGCCTTTAAATGGGATTCCCCCCGCTTAATGGATAAACATTTGCTACCAATGGGAAATTCTTTCTCATCTTAAATTGAAAATGGAGACGATTGGATTTACACCACTAGAAACCATAAATTTTGATACACAAAAGAAGGGTATGATAGATACTTTTTAGATAGTGAATGGAGTTCTTCCGTTTTATTTTATCTTATTTACTGTTACTGATCACTGATACTGGAAAAATGGGTTCTTTTCTTTTGCCCCAGTCCATGCTCTGAACGAGTCACACATACACCCTAGTACATGTTCCTCGTCGCTGAGGGCATCCCCCAAGGGCGGGGGATTTCGTAACATTTCTGATTGGCTGTCTCGTCTTTCTAATAAGTTGTTTAATAGTTGGCATGTTGACTCGTATACATAATGAGCTGGTTTAGATCGATCCTAACCGGCCGATTAGGAATTACTTCTATAGTAATAAATTAATTAATAGAATACTCTATCAAACCCAGTAAGAAGATAAAATTTCAAATGGCGTATTTGTATTTGCGCGAAATCCCTGTTATTTTTTATTCTACCCCTACATGATCAACAATTCCATGAGCTTGGGCTTCTGTTGCTGACATAAAAACATCTCTTTCCATGTCTTCGGATACAACCCATAGAGGTGTGCCTGTTCTTTGTACATAAACCCTTGTAATGGTTTCGCGCAGCTTCATCATTTCTTCCGCTTCCAGGATAAATTCTCCTGCGGGTGCCTCATAAAAAGAACTAGCAGGTTGATGGATCATTACCCTGATTATATAACCTAATAAATGGTTCTTCTATCTCGAAGAGAAATCAAAGAGAATAAATTAAATAACGAGTAATGATATGAAAACCAAAAGATAGAATTGAACAACCGTACAGGCATCTTTTGCGCATTGCATACGGCTATACAATGGAATTTACTTTAGAACCTCCATTCCATTGAAGAAGTATAAAATCAAATTCAAATATTCAAATATAGGGCCTATCAGACCCCGATCGGTAAATAATCCAATAACCATCCTTCATTTTATTTTGGAGTAGTTAAAACATACTATGATGGTTCCGTTGCTTTATATATTTATTTAGTCTGTTATTAAGCAATCCCAAAGTTTCTTTTTTTTGTATTCTTTCCTAAGATAAATATTGTTATTATCCCTCTGGTGTGAAAACAAAAAAGTTTGTGACGCTGCAATAGGCTTCCGATAAATCAGATAAAATCGGAAATGCCCTTTATCTCATACTATTCGTTCGATATATAATCTAATGATTGATTTTTGAAAAAAAAAAAAACAAAAATAAAAAAAAAAGGTTTCTCATATCGAATTCAAAATGCCATGCTATTATTACTTAATAGTCATATTTCATATGGCGAAGGCATAGTCTTCTTTTTTCTCTCAAATACAAAACTCATTGGCGCCGAGCATGAGGGAATGCTAGACGTTTGGTAATTTCTCCTCCGACCAGAAGAAAAGATCCTATTGAAGCGGCCAATCCCATGCATATTGTCTGTACATCTGGTTGTACAAATTGCATAGTATCATAAATAGCTACTCCGGGTATTACCCACCCCCCGGGAGAGTTTATAAACAAATACAGATCTTTGCTATCATCCTCTAGACTGAGATATACCATAAGACCAATAATTTGATTCGAGAGATCGCTATCAACCTCTTGGCCTAAAAAAAGTAATCTTGCTCGATAAAGTCGGTTGATTAGGATATAATTGTATCCTTAGGAACCGTACGCGCACCTTTTGATGCATACGGTTTACCAAAAATCGCGCAAAAAAAAAAGAATCAATGTGTAGATTGCAGCCCTCATTCTTTTTTATTTTCATAGGGGGCTCTTTCTAACTTCTAACAAAGGGCTTTTTTTCTTCCATTTTTCAAGAAGGATTTGTTTTGGCCTGTTTACTTTACCTATATATAAATAAAATATATATATAAATAATTTACTAAACTTATCGAATGAACTTCTCATTGATGTATTGTTTCATCGAGATCGAATCCAAATAACGATGCCATTTTCTTGTTCCTGAATGGGCTTTTTCAATTTTTTTAGGTTTATGCTCTACTCCGAGTAAAGATAGGCCCGATTTTTATTTGCACATATAGGGCAAATGTCCCAATACCACGTCTTTTTGCTATGGCTTTTTTTATTTTTCAATTTCATTTATTTCATGTCTTCCACTAAATATTCAATGTATTCATTATATTAAATGTATTCATTATATTACTCGATTGATTAAACAGTTTGAGATCGCTCCTGTTTATAAATAGAATATTATAAAAGTAGTAATCTTAGATATATTACCAATTGGGTTTTTTCTAAACGGAGCCTGGATACTTCATTTTTTTGGTCCAGTCGAGCCAACCATAAATTATTCTAATTGATAATATTAATCTGATACCCCTACAAAAAATAAATAGGATTAAATTGTATTTCACGCTCCAAACTTTTGATAATTCAATCAATCTTTTTTGGGCGAAAGAGGGGATATCTCGATCAGGGGAGAGAATGGGGAAATTCCATGTGACCCAATATATCTGACAAGTCGCACTATATGTCAACCCACGATGCATCTTCCTCTCCAGGACTTCGAAAAGGTACTTTTGGAACACCAATAGGCATAAAATGAAAGAAAAAAATTAAGTACTATATCTTACTTTGATGTGGAAGCGTAACAACGGGTTTATTGTCTTAATAAGATTAGCCTTTATCATAGTTTATCCATAAATTGAATAACTTCATAACAATAACATAAAAAAAGAAAACCGAATGATTATGACTAAAGGAAAATTTTTACGAAACGAATGGGTCTTTGGAATGATATGAACAAATGGGTATGTCTTCACTCAGAGAAAATTAAAGTGGGATCAATCCCCTCTACCATTGCGTATTGGTACTTATCGGGTATAGAATAGATCTGCTTATTTTTGTTCCTACAAATGGAATTCGTCTATTATTACTATCTATTATTATTATTACTAAAAGAATAGAACAAATATTAATTCTTTCCTCGAGAAAATCTACCGAAAGAGTGGGTCCAGAGCATAGTTTTTTTACTTTTTACAATGCAATAAAGTTACATAGTGTCTATTATTCGTTGATTAAAGGGGTATTTCCATGGGTTTGCCTTGGTATCGTGTTCATACCGTCGTATTGAATGATCCGGGTCGTTTGATTTCTGTTCATATAATGCATACAGCTCTAGTTGCTGGTTGGGCCGGTTCGATGGCTCTATACGAACTAGCGGTTTTTGATCCCTCTGACCCCGTTCTTGATCCAATGTGGAGACAGGGTATGTTTGTTATACCCTTCATGACTCGTTTAGGAATAACCAATTCATGGGGCGGTTGGAGTATCACAGGAGGTACTATAACGAATCCGGGTATTTGGAGTTACGAAGGTGTGGCCGGGGCACATATTGTGTTTTCTGGCTTATGCTTTTTGGCAGCTATTTGGCATTGGGTGTACTGGGATCTAGAAATATTTTCTGATGAACGTACAGGAAAACCTTCTTTAGATTTACCTAAGATTTTTGGAATTCATTTATTTCTTTCAGGGTTGGCTTGTTTTGGGTTTGGCGCATTTCATATAACGGGGTTGTATGGTCCTGGAATATGGGTGTCCGATCCTTATGGACTAACCGGAAGGGTACAATCTGTAAATCCAGCGTGGGGTGTGGAAGGTTTTGATCCTTTTGTTCCGGGAGGAATAGCCTCTCATCATATTGCAGCAGGGACATTGGGCATATTAGCCGGCCTATTCCATCTTAGTGTCCGTCCGCCCCAACGTCTATACAAAGGATTACGCATGGGAAATATTGAAACCGTCCTTTCCAGCAGTATCGCTGCTGTCTTTTTTGCCGCTTTTGTTGTTGCTGGAACTATGTGGTATGGTTCAGCAACTACCCCGATTGAATTATTTGGTCCCACTCGTTATCAATGGGATCAGGGATACTTCCAGCAAGAAATATATCGAAGAGTTAGCGCTGGGATAGCCGAAAATCAAAGTTTATCAGAGGCTTGGTCTAAAATTCCTGAAAAATTGGCTTTTTATGATTACATCGGTAATAATCCGGCAAAGGGGGGATTATTCAGAGCGGGCTCAATGGACAACGGGGATGGAATAGCTGTTGGGTGGTTAGGACACCCTATCTTTAGAGATAAGGAAGGGCGTGAACTTTTTGTACGTCGTATGCCCACTTTTTTTGAAACATTTCCGGTTGTTTTGGTAGACGGAGACGGTATTGTTAGAGCCGATGTTCCGTTTCGAAGGGCAGAGTCGAAGTATAGTGTCGAACAAGTAGGTGTAACTGTGGAGTTCTATGGTGGCGAACTGAATGGAATCAGTTATAGTGATCCTGCTACTGTGAAAAAATATGCTCGACGCGCTCAATTGGGCGAAATTTTTGAATTAGATCGTGCTACTTTGAAATCCGATGGTGTTTTTCGTAGCAGTCCAAGGGGTTGGTTTACTTTTGGCCATGCTTCATTTGCTCTGCTCTTCTTCTTCGGACATATTTGGCATGGCGCTAGAACCTTGTTCCGA